GGATTGGATTTCATACTCGAATAAACCTCGTAATCGTAAGAAAGTAGGTTTTTTCACTATGGGCCTAGCAAAAGAAAAATTGAGATAGGTTTATATTGGGTTCCCCCCTTAAAAATCGGACGTGAAGGTTTCCTCTCATCCGGCTCAAGTAGTTACACCAAATAAGGAAGGGAGTTCTTTATTTTTTTACTTTGTTCAATAAAAAAAAAAAGAAAACCCTACAAAGAACTACTCCTTACTCAAGTTTCCAGCAAGGACCAACCTTTCATTAATTCATTTTTCTTTTTACTTTCACTTTCTGAATGACTTATTTACGACAAAATTGAAATGTGAAATTCTTGAGTAGTCTGCTTCCCTTCAAATGATGAATCCCCCCTTAAAGGAATACTTTTGGACTCGTAAGGGATTTACTTGTCTATATATTGTTTCGTTCCATTCGATCTTTTAGGTCCCTACTCACCTCGACGGTTATGTCATGATGTCCCTTGAAGCATATATGCGATAGATAGACTTCTGTAACCATGCCCTATTTGCTTTCTTGAACGGAATCTCTCTCTAAAAGAAATGGAATGGCTAATTCCACGAAAAAATCTTTTTTTTTCACGAGGTATAACTAGCAATTCCCATTTATCTGTTACGGGATCGACCATGGATCAACTCCCCTTTCATTTAGAGTATTGAATACACCCATAATTCTGAGCTTCATGTTACTCCTTCCAAGACACATGTCAGAGTCGGGGGCATCCCAATCAGATTGAATGGGATGACAGTTTATTAGTCTGAATCTGTAAAATGCAAATTTCGATCAAATCACACATCGCAGTATACTAGGCCTTCTAATTCCTTAAGGGGTTTATCTAAAAGATTCGCGATATAACTCGGAAGACGTTTCAAATACCACACGTGAGTTACCGGACATGCGAGTTTGATGTATCCCATTTGATATCTTCGTATCCGAGAATCAACAAATTCCACCCCGCATTCTTCACAAAATTTCGGGTCCTCTTTTTCGGCTCCAATCACTCGATAATTTCCACAAGCACAAATTCCACTTTTTATGGGTCCAGAGATTCTTTCACAAAACAATCCATCTTTTTCCGGTTTATTGGTTTTATAATGAAAAGTATAGGGTTTTGTCACCTCTCCAACTATCTCTCCATTGGGTAGGATTTTGTTGGCCCAAGCCTTTATTTGTTGAGGAGACACTGGTCCAATTCGAAGTTGTTGATGTTTATATCGGTCGATCATAGAATAGAAATTCTGATTCATTCAGATCAAACTTCCTTCCTATTAATCTGGAAGTTCTTCTCAGATACAAGGAAATGATTCAGTTCTAGAGCCAAAGATCGTAGTTCTCGAACGAGCAATCGAAAAGATTCTGGAGCATCCTCAGGGTTAGGTACTATTCCTCCAATGATCGTAGCACCAAGTAATTCTTGACGAGCTCTAATATGATCAGATTTATAAGTAAGCATCTCTTGTAAAATATGAGCAACACCAAACCCCTCTAGAGCCCAAACTTCCATTTCCCCTACTCGTTGTCCCCCTTGCTTGGCCCTTCCTCTAAGGGGTTGTTGTGTAACAAGTGCGTAATGTCCACTCGAACGCCCATGGATTTTATCATCAACTTGATGAATTAATTTTAGGATATAGGACTTGCCTATTAGAACAGGTTGTTCAAAAGGATCTCCTGTTCTTCCATCAAATATTCTGCTTTTTCCCGGATACTCGGGTTCAAATACCCATGGATTTTTTGTTTGCTTACTGGCTTCATATAATTCAGAAAAGACTAGTTTTCTTGAAGCCTCTTGCTCATATCTCTCATCAAAAGGTGCTATTCTATAATGTCTCTTTAGCAGATCCCCCGCTAACCCGAGCGAACATTCAAATATCTGCCCCACATTCATTCGTGAGGGTACCCCTAATGGGTTGAAGACCATATCAACAGGTGTTCCGTCTTGCAAGTAGGGCATATCTTGTCTAGACAAAATTTTAGAAATGATACCTTTATTCCCATGTCTTCCAGCTACTTTATCGCCCACTTTGATTTCACGTTTCTGTGAAATATATACACGAATTCTTTCTGGATTATAACTGGAACCCCCCTTTTTCTGGATCCATCTCACATCAATAACTCGGCCCCTTCCACCTATAGGTAGTTTTAGAGAAGTTTCTTTTGCAGTGGATACCTGAATGCCAAGTATGGCTCGTAATAATCTATCCTCTGGGGCATACGAGGATTCGTTTGCTGCTTGAGGGGTTAATTTACCTACTAAAATATCACCGGCTTCTATCCAAGATCCCAGCATCACAATTCCGTTTCTGTCTAAATTTCGGAGTAAATGCGCCTCTAAATGCGGTATTTCCTTAGTGATTCTTTCGGGACCTTGGCTTGTCACATGAGTCTGAATTTCATATTTCCGTATGTGAAAAGAAGTATAAATATCTTCATATACCAGACGTTCGCTAATTAGTACTGCGTCTTCAGAATTGTAACCTT